GATAACAGCCACGATTTCAATATAAAAGAAAAATCGAAAGATTTTGATATAACTAAAAAATACAAAAATTTATGGGTTCAGTGCGAAAATTGTTATGGATTAAATTATAAAAAGTTTTTTAAGTCAAAAATGAATATTTGTGAACAGTGTGGATATCATTTGAAAATGAATAGTTCAGATAGAATCGAACTTTTGATTGATCCGGGCACTTGGGATTCTATGGATGAAGATATGGTCTCCATGGACCCCATTGAATTTCATTCAGAGGAGGAACCTTATAGAGATCGTATTGATTCTTATCAAAGAAGGACAGGTTTAACTGAAGCTGTTCAAACAGGCATAGGTCAACTAAATGGTATTCCCGTAGCAATTGGGGTTATGGATTTTAAGTTTTTGGGGGGTAGTATGGGATCTGTAGTAGGCGAGAAAATTACTCGTTTGATCGAATATGCTACTAATCGATCTCTACCTGTCATTATTGTGTGTGCTTCTGGAGGAGCACGCATGCAAGAAGGAAGTTTGAGCTTGATGCAAATGGCTAAAATATCTTCTGCTTCATATAATTATCAATCAAATAAAAAGTTATTCTATGTATCAATCCTTACATATCCTACAACTGGTGGAGTAACCGCCAGTTTTGGTATGTTGGGAGATGTCATTATTGCTGAACCCAATGCCTACATTGCTTTTGCGGGTAAAAGAGTAATTGAACAAACATTGAATAAAACAGTACCCGACGGTTCACAAGCGGCTGAGTATTCATTCCATAAGGGCTTATTCGACCCAATCGTACCGCGTAATCTTTTAAAAGGCGTTCTGAGTGAGTTATTTCAGTTACACGGTTTCTTTCCTTTGAAAAAAAAATATGAAAATATAGAAAGAAAAGAATAGGAGCGATTTCTATGTCTACCAAAAACTCCCATTTTTTACTAGAAATCGAATCCCCGTTTGTTGCATTGAATTAGCTTAGTTAGAGTCGCGAACTTCTAACAAACTCTTTACTAAAAAAAAACTCCTTATTTTATATTTTATTAGAAAGATATAAAGAGTATAAGGCTGGGAGAATTAATAAAATTTTTTAAACTTAAAGCGGATTATCATACATATTCGTGTAGAAAGATGAATAAGTACACTTCATTTAGTTATCATTCCTTGCACTTATTAACTACATCTTATTTATATATTACTTATAATAGTTTATAATAAATAGTTTATAATAGATTCAGATATCTTTATAAATAATAGGTACAAATATTAAATCGAGGTACCCGTTCTATGACAGATCTTAACTTACCCTCTATTTTTGTCCCTTTAGTGGGCCTAGTATTTCCGGCGATTGCAATGGCTTCTTTATTTCTTCATGTCCAAAAAAGTAAGATTGTCTAGATCTAGATCCGATGGGGCCAAATTTCAGCAATTTATTTCAACACTGAATCATAATACAGATATTTATTTGGTAAGGATATTTGTTTAGTGTAATATGGTACGATATGTGCCTTTTCTGAATACAAATGAAAGAACTGTTATGCATGCGGATACATGATATCCGCATAAATGCATGTATATGCGGGTTACCTGGTTAAAAATGATCGGCGAATCTTTTTGGTAAATCTTTTTATAATCGAAAGTCAATGTATCTAACCAATTACTCCTAATAGTTCATATCAGAATAGTGCTAGTTGATCAAAGTTACTTCGGCATCAAGAAAAGTAAAGTCAAATTTTTTCTCAATTCCAATCGAATGCAACCGGATCTAGTATAGTATGAACTGGCGATCAGAACATATATGGATAGAACTTCTAACAGGGTCCCGAAAAGCAAGTCATTTTTGCTGGGCCTGTATTCTTTTTTTAGGTTCACTAGGATTCTTAGTGGTTGGAACTTCCAGTTATCTTGGTAGGAATCTGATACCTGGATTTCCATCTCAACAAATTCTTTTTTTTCCGCAAGGGATCGTGATGTCGTTCTATGGGATCGCGGGTCTATTCATTAGTTCCTATTTGTGGTGCACAATATCGTGGAATGTAGGTAGTGGTTATGACCGATTCGATAGAAAAGAAGGAATAATGTGCATTTTTCGTTGGGGATTCCCCGGAAAAAATCGTCGCATCTTCCTTCGCTTCTTTATGAAAGATATCCAATCAATCAGACTGGAGGTTAAAGAAGGTCTTTTTCCTCGTCGTATTCTTTATATGGAAATCAGAGGCCAAGGAACCATTCCCTTAACTCATACTGATGAGAATTTGACTCCGCGAGAAATTGAACAAAAAGCTGCCGAATTGGCCTATTTCCTACGCGTACCGATTGAAGTATTTTGAAATGAACCAAGAATAGATGTTTTCTTACGCATAATGGAAGGAACTTGCTAATTTACTTTTTAATACAATTGAAGTTTCCGCCGAATGTCCATTCGAGCAAAACTCTGTTTCCTCGTTCTGCTGACGCAACGACCCGCATAGAATAAAAAAAAAATAGGAGAGCGTATATGGAACAACCATAACATATAATAAACTATAATAAAATAAGAAGAACATTTTTCTATACTAAACCCATTTTGTATGCGTATAGAGCCCAACTCAATTCTTTTATACTAGTAATAAGTCTAATTAAGTATGAATTTCTCTCAAAAAAAATATCCGAATATGTATTTCGTAATACAGAATTCGTCCTTTTAGGTTAGGGCTCGGATTTTTATTTCATATTCCTTCGCTGTGGTCCGAATAATTTTCGTTAGTTCAAGTAAGTTTTTTGAGTATTTATCGAAAGGAACAAATTAAGATGAAATTTGTGTGAATTTTCCCAATTGAGATATCCGGAAATCCTATTTACTTAGAATTTACTATAAATATATATTTAATATATATTTCACTTTATTTAATTTTAATAAATATATACATATAATATATTTCTTTAGAATTCAAATATATTTTTTTCATCCGAAATGGGACCCTTCTTCTAGATCTAAGGACTCCATTTTTACACAAAAATGGGAATAGATCCATAGGTTCGATACCTTACCTTGTTATAGAACTTCACTTGTGCTTTAGAGAAATATCAGATCAGATAGAGTTGACAAATGAAGAAGTTCATTAACAATTCACAGATAAAAAATGAAAAAAAAGAAAGCATTGACTTCCCTCCCATATCTTGCATCTATAGTATTTTTGCCTTGGTGGGTCTCTCTCTCATTTCAAAAAAGTCTGAAACCTTGGATTTTTAATTGGTGGAATACTAGGCAATCCGAAACTTTTTTGAATGATATTCAAGAGAAAAATGTTCTAAAGAAATTCCTAGAATTAGAAGAACTCTTCTTGTTGGACGAAATGCTAAAAGAATATCCGGAGACACATATACAAAAGCTTCGTATAGGAATACACAAGGAAACGCTACAATTGGTCAAAACACACCATCTCCATATCATTTTGCATTTATCGACAAATATAATCTGTTTCGCTATTCTAAGTGGTTATTTTATTCTGGGTAATGAGGAACTTGTCATTCTGAATTCTTGGGTTCAGGAATTCTTCTATAACTTAAGTGACACAATAAAAGCTTTTTCAATTCTTTTAGTTACTGATTTATGGATCGGATTTCACTCGACCCATGGTTGGGAACTAATGATTGGTTCGATCTACAATGATTTTGGATTGGCTCATAACGAGCAAATTATATCTGGTCTTGTTTCCACTTTTCCAGTTATTCTAGATACAATTGTGAAATATTGGATCTTCCTTTTTTTAAATCGCGTATCTCCTTCGCTTGTAGTCATTTATCATTCAATGAATGAATGAAGAACTTATTTGATCCTCTGGTATCAATCAAAATTTTTTCGGGTATTTAAAGAAAGCATTTTCTATTTTTCTTATTCTTTATACTTTCACCTAGGTATTCGTCCTATTTCAGTAGAATTATTTCAGTACAATGGCAGACTCGTGGATAGGGAACTATACCAGCTACCTATCTAATTTATTGTAGAAATTCCGGGATCAATGATTGGATCATGCAAAATAGAAATACTTTTTCTTGGGTAAAGGAACAGATGACTCGATTTATTTCTGTATCGATTATGATATATGTAATAACTCGAACATCTATTTCAAATGCGTATCCCATTTTTGCGCAGAAAGGTTATGAAAATCCGCGAGAAGCAACTGGGCGAATTGTATGCGCCAATTGCCATTTAGCTAATAAGCCTGTGGATATTGAAGTTCCGCAAGCTGTACTTCCTGATACTGTATTTGAAGCAGTTGTTCGAATTCCTTATGATATGCAAGTGAAACAAGTTCTTGCTAATGGTAAAAAAGGGGGTTTGAACGTAGGGGCTGTTCTTATTTTACCCGAGGGATTCGAATTAGCCCCCCCTGATCGTATTTCTCCCGAGGTGAAAGAAAAGATAGGAAATCTGTCTTTTCAGAGTTATCGTCCCAATAAAAAAAATATTCTTGTGATAGGCCCTGTTCCGGGTCAGAAATATAGTGAAATCGTCTTTCCCATTCTTGCCCCCGACCCTGCTACGAAGAAAGACGTTCACTTCTTAAAATATCCCATATATGTAGGTGGTAACAGGGGAAGGGGTCAGATTTATCCTGATGGGAGCAAGAGTAACAATACAGTCTATAATGCTACATCCGCGGGTATAGTAAACAAAATAGTACGTAAAGAAAAAGGAGGATATGAAATAACCATAGTTGATGCATCGGATGGACATCAAGTGGTTGATATTATACCCCCCGGGCCGGAACTTCTTGTTTTAGAGGGCGAATCCATCAAGCTTGATCAACCATTAACAAGCAATCCTAATGTAGGAGGGTTTGGTCAGGGAGATGCGGAAATAGTGCTTCAAGATCCATTACGCGTCCAAGGCCTTTTGTTCTTCTTGGCATCTGTTATTTTGGCACAAATTTTTTTGGTTCTTAAAAAGAAACAGTTTGAAAGGGTTCAATTATACGAAATGAATTTCTAGATCCAGAGATTCCTTACCATCAAGTTGGTAAAAAGCG